GTATCAGTCGACATTTTTCACAAATTTTACGAACAGAAGCTCTTATTTTCATATTTGTCATCCCTTAATTTTTGAATATACATAATTTTTTTTTGAAGAAACTAAGTTTCTTTAAATTTTTAAATCTTAAATTCTATTCCTACGAAAGGCGAAAGGGCTTTTAAAGTTGAAAGAAAAAATTGCCTAATCATTGAAATTTTTTTATGGAGTCTATAAATTAGACGTGCTCGGATCGAATTATACGTACTTTGATACTATCTCGTGGTGGTAGTATACGTAAAAAAAATTATCTTGGCTAAAAGATAACCTAAAACCAGATCTTGATTATCTAAACGAACTTGGAACATATTATTGAAATTGAAAAAGTGATTCAGATTTAGTAATTAAACTTTCCAAAATTCATTTTTGTTCTTTCATCCCATCGCAAATCCTCTTGAAGTATTAACTAATGTAAGAGGAATCGAGAGGAATGGTATTAGAAACCTATTCTTTAAATCTCTTTTTTTAACAAATAAATAAGAAGTCTGGGTCGAATTCGGATATTAAAAAGATTACCATATATAACACAAGATTTCTCCTCCAATTCTTTCGAGTCGAGCTTCCCGGTCTGTCATTATACCTCGAGAAGTAGAAAGAATTACAATGCCCATCCCACCCAAAATTCTAGGAATTTTTTGATAGTTAGAATAAATTCGTAAACCTGGTCGGCTGATTCGTTTTAAATTTAGACTAGTTCTATATGGTCCTTTCTTCTTCCTTCTATGGCGTAGGATTAAAACCAAAAATTTTTTGTTTTCTTCCCGATGTTTCCTTACATTTTCAATAAAACCCTCTCGTAAGAGTATTTTAATAATGTTTTCGGTGATGTTAGTAGCTGCTATTCGAACGATTCTTTTTCTATTCATGTCAGCATTTCGTATAGAGGTTATTATCTCAGCAATAGGATCCCTACCCATGATAAACTAAAATTATTATTTTTCGCTAGTTTTGATATAATCAACATACTCTTGGTTTTTGTTAATTAATTATTTTATTTGTTAATTAATTATTTTATTTAATCTCTGAATTTTCATTTTCTTATTATTTAATTAAAGGTATATGCGTGAAACACAATTTACTAATTAATTTGATTTGATTAATTCTATTTCGTTTTTATTCAACTAATTAAAATACTATAACTATAATACTAAATACTATAACTATATCATGGTCTCCTCTTAATCTGAAATTTTCTATCTTATATCGTCTAATTTTTTATCTTATAAGACCTCAGGTGCTAATGAAACAATTTTAGTAAAATTTAATTGTCTCAATTCCCGGGCAATTGCACCAAAAATTCGAGTTCCTTTTGGATTTCCCTCTTGATCAATGACAACTGCAGCATTGTCATCGTATCTTATTATTATACCGTTATTACGTTTAAGTTCTTTACAAGTACGTACAATTACAGCTCTGATTACTTCTGATCTTTCTAGAGGTGAATTTGGTGCTGCTTCCTTGATAACAGCAACAATAACGTCACCGATATGAGCATATCGGCGATTACTAGTCCCTATGATTCGAATACACATCAATTCTCGGGCTCCGCTGTTATCTGCTACATTCAAATGGGTCTGAGATTGGATCATATCATTTTTTTTTTTTTTGTTATTTAAATGCAAAGGAAAAAAAAAGATATATTGTTTGTCCAAAACAAAAAAAGAAACTTCCACTTTTTTTTAGTATACAAAAGGTCTTTTTCCTTTGGTTCTATATTCCTATTTTGAAATAAGGAATTGAGTTCGTATAGGCATTTTTGATGCTGCTATTGACATAGACTTTTTTGCGATATTTTCTGCTACTCCGCCCATTTCATAAAGTATTCTACCCGGTTTAACGACAGCTACCCAATATTCGGGAGATCCTTTCCCCGAACCCATCCGTGTTTCCGTAGGTCTTAAAGTAATGGGTTTGTCGGGAAATATACGTACCCATATTTTTCCACCGCGGCGTGCATTTCGTGTCATTGCTCGTCGTCCGGCTTCTATTTGTCTAGATGTAATCCAAGCAGATTCAAGTGCTTGAAGAGCATATTTTCCAAAACAAATACGATTTCCTCGAAAAGCTATTCCTTTCATTCTTCCTCGATGTTGTTTACGGAATCGGGTTCTTTTGGGGTTATAGTTGATGGTTCTTTCTCAATTCCATCTCTACTACAGAACCGGACATGAGAATTTCTTCTCATCCAGCTCCTCGCGAATGAAATGATTAAAAAAAAAATATCCATGTCTTTTACGAATAAAATAATATATTAAATCATCGTATTCTTTGAGATTTCACTTAATTTAGTTAAATCTATTTATTTTAATTTATTTCTTACTTATTAGATCTATAAATCGTAGATTATTAGATTATTCGAATAGGATATTAGGTAGAATAGAATATTAGTAGAATAAAAATTTGTATCTATCTAATATATATAAATTAGAATCTATATTCTATTTTAGAGTTCTACTAGTTCTAGATCTAATAGTTCTAGATAGAAATAGAAAAAATTCTCTATAATTAATGTCTATAACTAGAATAATTTTTTCTATTTTATTTGTTTATTTTAGATAATCTTGTTTTTGTTATTTGTTATAATATAAGGTTGTAACAAATTTTTTTATATATTCGAATTAGGATATCAGATTTATCAAATTTAGCAATCAAAAAGAATATAAAACAAATCTTCGCGGGCGAATATTTCCTCTTGCATATTTAGTCTTTCAATAGTTATTTTATTTGTAGAGGTAACCCATGATCTCTCATAATAAAATAAATCGATTGTCTTCTGTTTCTTTTCGCTATCCTCCCAATAAATCATTAAGATTTGTTTTCAGTAAAATCTTATGTATTTACAGGTTACATCGTTCCCATCACTTCTCAATTAATGTTTAGGTCTTAATTTTTCCAATGGAGCCTCTAATAAAATAAAAAAAAAAAATTGTTCTTGAGTCAATCTTCTCAGTCTGGAGTGAATCAAGGCTCTTGATTTTTTGTTTTATCAACAGATTAGTTTAATTTTAAATCAATTGGTATGGATGCTTTACTACATTAGCTTTTATGTGATGACTCATAGACCTTACATATTGGAATTTTATATCATTGATATTCTTTTTCTTTCTTTCACCCTTCCACTTATCTGCATAATTTTATATTTTGATTTTTAAAGCATAATCAGATTGGTTTTCTTTTGTTTGTGCAAAAAGGATTTTAATTGCTACAATGATATGACTAATATATCATATCTTGACTCTTTTTTTGTATCCAGATAATGCAAAGTGATGGGTTGGTTATTAGTTGTATAATTATTAGTTCATACTCTGGTCAGTCCGTTTTTTCTTTTTTATCCGGACTCTAAAAAACCAACGAGTCACACACTAAGCATAGCAATTATATTACTCAATTTTTTATTTAATTTTATTCAACCCTATATAAATAGAATTCGAAGAATTAGAAATAGCCATATCTAGTTAAATTCTTAATATTAAATTAATTCTATAGTGTAAAATTCGAAATTATTAAATTAATATTTGACTATTTTAATTTAATAGTTAATAGTTTAATAGTTAATAGAATTAGAATTGTTTCTTTTTGTTTTGATTAAACAAAAAAAAGAATGAAGGATTTTGTTCTTTTTTGTTTTCTTCTAGCAATGGATAGAATGGAAAAACCAAGTCAAGTAAGGGTTTATTATTTCTTGTCTAGAAATGTCCAAATTTTTATGCCCAATACCCCATAAATAGTTCTAACTGTATACGAGCAATAAAAAATTTTAGCGCGAATGGTTTGCAGAGGAACCCTACCTTCTCGAATCCATTCGACTCGTGCAATTTCTTTTCCATCAAGACGTCCCGCAATTTGTACTTGAATTCCTTTTGTATCTGCCTGTTCAGTTAATTCAATAGCTTTTTTCATTGCTTTACGAAAAGAAACTCTATTCTTTAATTGTCCAGCTATAAATTCGGCAAGGATATTAGGGTTCCTATAAGGATTTGAAATTCTTGTGATAACAATATTGAGTTTTCGGTTTACACAATTAAGTTCTTTTTGTACATGTATCTGTAATTCTTCGATTCGTTTGGGTCTACTTTCTATTAATAATTTTGGGAATCCCATATATATTATGACCTGAATCACATCGATTCGTTTTTGAATCTCTATACGTGCAATTCCCTCAACGCCAGAAGATATTTTTGTATTTTTTTTTACAAAATTCTTGATAGAGTTTCTTATTTTTTGATCTTCTTGTAGACCCTCAGAGTAATTTTTTGGTTGTGCAAACCAAAGAGAATGATGACTTTGGGTTGTACCAAGTCTAAAACCAAGTGGATTTATTTTTTGTCCCATAATCCCCCACTACTTAACTATACATATTGTCAAATCTCATATCCGTGGATTTTTTTTTTATCCATCTCTGGTTTTTTTTTTTAAGAATATGTTAGATTCTTCATACTTCTTTATATCCTATTCTTTATATAAAGATCTTCCTATTTTTTATATAAATATTTCCATATTCTTTATATTCTTTATAATATTCTTTATATAAAGATAGATTTTTTAATACAATAGTTATATGACAAGTCGATTTTTTTATTAGATAACCCCGTCCCCGAGCCTGAGGTTTTAATTTTTTCACACTAGTACCGTTGTTAACCTCGGCTTTACTAATAATTAAATCGGATTCGTTGAAACCCATATTGTGACTAGCATTTGCTGCTGCAGAAGAAATCAATTTTAAAATGGGATAAGATGCTCGATAAGGCATGAGTTCAAGTATCATAATTGTTTCTTCGTAAGAACGTCCACGAATCTGATCAATTATTCTTCGTGCTTTGTTAGTGGACATACGTATATGTTGTCCTAAAGTATATACGTCTGTGTATAGCTCTATCTTTTTCTTTTTTTTATTTATCATAGGATTCGCCTCTTTTTAATGAATGATAAATATTTCTATTTGACTTGTTCTTTTAACGTCG